GTTATGTAGCTTAACTAAAGCATGGTGCTGAAGACACCAAGACGAAACTAATACTTCCAAAACCACAAAAGCTCAGTCCCAACTTTAATATCAATTATGGCTAGCCCTACACATGCAAGTCTCCGCAGTCCAGTGACAACGCCCAGCACACCAGCCAGGAGCTGATCTCAGGCACAAAAATTAGCCCACAACATCTAGCAATGCCACACCCCCACGGGCCCGCAGCAGTGACCAACATTGACCATAAGTGAAAACTTAACTCAGGCATAGCCAACAGAGTTGGTAAATCTTGTGCCAGCCACCGCGGTTAGACAAGAAACTCAAATTGATACACTACGGCAAAAAGTGTGATAAAGAGATTCAAACCACTAAGATTAAAAACTTACTTGGCCGTAAAACGCCTCAGAGAAGTAGCACACACAATCATCGAAAGTAACCTTAAATTTATGAAAATTCTGACATCACGACTGCTAAGACACAAACTGGGATTAGATACCCCACTATGCCTAGCTGTAAACCCTGACCCTTCCGCCAGAGCACTACGAGCAATAGCTTAAAACTCAAAGGACTTGGCGGTGCCCCAAACCTACTTAGAGGAGCCTGTTCTATAATCGATAACCCGCGTTCAACCTCACCATCTTTTGACACTCAGCCTATATACCACCGTCGCCAGCTAGCCTTCTAAGAGAAACTAAACTAGCCCAATTAGACAACCTAAACACGTCAGGTCAAGGTGTAGCATATAAGATGGAAGAAATGGGCTACATTTTCTTCTTAAGAAAATACGGAAAGTGACATGAAAAATAACTCAAAGACGGATTTAACAGTAAGAGGGACCAATCATATTCCTCTTAAACCAGCTCTGGGACGCGCACACACCGCCCGTCATCACTCATCAAACACACCAAAAAAATTAATAAACACAACCCATACCTTAAGATGAGGAAAGTCGTAACATGGTAAGCGCACTGGAAAGTGCTCTTGGTTTACTGACCAAAATGTAGTTTATAAAACCTTTCGCTTACACCGAAAAAATGTCCCCATAGAGACCATTTTGAACTATATGGCTAGCTCAACCACCTAAACCACCCCGCCCCACCTCAAAATAAAACACACTAAAACATTTACCATCCAAGTATCAGGCGATAGAACGGACACAACAAGCAATAGACACAGTACCGTAAGGGAACGCTGAAAGAGAAATTAAATAAACACTTAAAGTAAAAAACAGCAAGGACTAACCCCTGTACCTTTTGCATCATGATTTAACAAGTCCAACTAGGATAAAAGACCTTAACCCAGCCCCCAGAAACTAGACGAGCTATTTTTGAGCAGCCTATTACAGGGCAAACTCATCTCTGTAGCAAAAGAGTGAGAAGACTTTAAAATAGAGGTGACATGCCTACCGAGCCTAGTGATAGCTGGTTGCTCAATAAACGAGTCTAAGCTCCACTTTAAACCTTATCAACTGTAAACCGCACATACATTAAAATTTAAAAGCCATTCACAAGAGGTACAGCTCTTATGAACCAGGAGACAACCTAAAAAATTGGGTAATGATTAAATTATATAAGGAAAATTGTCCCAGTAGGCCTAATAGCAGCCACCTGCACTAATCGCGTCACAGCATAACCAAGCTAGACCCAAAAATACCAATCAACCCTCAAATCCCATTCACACAAATGAGCCAACCTATACACCCTATAGATTCATCAATGTTAAAACTAGTAACAAGAAAGCACCCCTCTCTCAACGCATAAGTGTAAATTATAACGGACCCCCCAATAATAATTACCGATCGACACTACAAATAAACAAGCTGTCATACAAACCGTTAACCCAACACAGGAATGCAAACGAAAGGCCAAAAGACACTGAAGGAATTAAGCAAATAAAGCTCCGCCTGTTTACCAAAAACATCACTTCTAGCAAACCACACATGTATTAGAAGCACTGCCTGCCCAGTGACACTGATTCAACGGCCACGGTATTTTGACCGTGCAAAGGTAGCGTAATCACTTGTTTTTTAAATAAAGACCTGTATGAATGGCAAAACGAGAGCTTAACTGTCTCCACTGTCTAGCCAGTGAAACTGATCTCCCTGTCCAAAAGCAGGGATAAAAATGTAAGACGAGAAGACCCTATGGAACTTCAGACATAAGCCACCCTGCCCACACCCAGCATGAACCTTGGCCACCGTCTTCAGTTGGGGCGACTACGGAGAATAAAAATCCTCCGCGATATTCACCAAACCACACAAAGCTAAGTATCAAGACACTTGAAACAACTGATCCAATAAAATTGATCAACGAACCAAGCTACCCTAGGGATAACAGCGCAATCTTCTTATAGAGACCTTATCGACAAGAAGGTTTACGACCTCGATGTTGGATCAGGATATCCAGACAGTGCAGCCGCTGTCACAGGTTTGTTTGTTCAACAATTAAAATCCTACGTGATCTGAGTTCAGACCGGAGTAATCCAGGTCAGTTTCTACCTACAAATAAATTTCTGCCAGTACGAAAGGACCGAAGAAATAAGGCCAATAGACAATACAAGCCTTAACTATAAATCATGCTAACAACTAAATCCCAGTACCTCACAGACCCCAAGACAAGGGACTCGAGTAGCAAAGTAATAGAATGCAAAAGGCCTAAGCCCTTTCACCAGAGGTGTAAGCCCTCTCTCCAGTAATTTGCCTAACAGACCTTATTTCCCCAATTACCCTAATCATCCCAGTCCTACTGGCAGTAGCATTCCTCACCCTAGCAGAACGAAAAGTGCTAGGCTACATACAAGTACGAAAAGGACCAAACATTGTGGGCCCAACAGGCCTCCTACAACCTGTAGCAGACGGAGTAAAACTATTTATCAAAGAGCCCCTCCGACCAATAGCATCCTCACAAACAATCTTCTTAATTGCCCCAATTCTAGCCCTCGCCCTGGCACTAACGATATGAGCCCCAATACCAATACCCTCCCCCACCGTGGACATAAACCTAGGAGTGTTATTCATGCTAGCCCTATCAAGCCTCGCCGTCTACTCAATTTTAGGCTCAGGATGAGCATCCAACTCAAAATACGCACTAATAGGGGCCCTACGGTCAGTAGCACAAACAATCTCTTATGAAGTGACACTAGGACTAATTCTACTATGTACAATTTTTTTATCAGGAATATTCACATTAAACAACTTCCTGTATACACAAGAAACAACTTGACTCCTCCTACCCGCCTGGCCTATAGCAATAATATGATATATTTCTACCCTAGCAGAAACCAACCGATCTCCATTTGACTTAACTGAAGGAGAGTCAGAGCTAGTTTCTGGATTTAATGTCGAATACGCTGGAGGGCCATTCGCACTATTTTTCCTAGCAGAATACTCCAACATCCTGCTAATAAACACACTCTCAACTATTATCTTCATTGCCCCAAACAACCAATATTTACAAACAGAACTCACTACGTCTAATATTATAATTAAAACCATAGCCCTGTCCTCATTGTTTCTATGAGTCCGAGCATCCTACCCACGATTCCGCTATGACCAACTAATACACTTAGTGTGAAAAAATTTCCTACCCCTAGTACTTGCCATGACCCTAATTTACATCACCGCCCCAACTTCAATAGCTGGATTACCACCACAAATATAGGCGCGTGCCCGAAAGATAAGGACCACACTGATACAGTGGACAATAAGAGTTCAAACCTCTTCGCAGCCTATTTAGAAAAACAGGACTTGAACCTGCCCTTGAGAGCTCAAAACCCCCCGTGCGTCACTACACTACTCTCTAGTAAAGTCAGCTAATCAAGCTTTTGGGTCCATACCCCAAACATGTTGGTCAACCCCACCCTTTACTAATGAGCCCCCGCCCAGCCATAATTATACTAGCCAGCCTAATGCTAGGAACCACGCTGGTGCTTACAAGCAACCACTGGCTAATAGTTTGAGTAGGATTAGAAATCAACACCCTAGCAATCATGCCCTTCCTAATCCAACACCACCACCCCCGAGCAACAGAAGCAACTATAAAGTACTTCCTTACCCAAGCAGCAGCAGCTACTCTTATCCTATTTTCAGCCCTAATAAATGCCTGACAATCAGGACAATGATTCACCACCATACTATCTAGCACACCATCCAACCTGATCACAATTGCACTGATAATAAAACTAGGACTCGCACCCGTACACTTCTGACTACCAGAAGTCCTTCAAGGTGCATCACTAACTACAGGACTTATTTTAGCAACCTGACAAAAAATTGCCCCAATAACCCTAATAATAGTAATCCACGCCAACCTAAACCCCCACGTCCTAATAACAATTGGACTTACCTCAATCCTAGTAGGCGGCTGAACAGGAATTAATCAAACACAACTACGAAAAATCCTAGCCTACTCATCAATTGCACATATGGGATGAATAATAATGATCCTCCCACTAATACCAGAACTCGCACTATTAAACTTCGTAATCTATTTAACACTCACCACCCCAATATTTCTAACCATAAAACTTATTAACACAACCAACATCCAAACCATAACCACTTCATGAACGAAAGCCACCACAGCCGCCGCCCTAGCCATACTAACCCTCCTCTCCCTTGGCGGACTTCCACCAACCTCAGGATTCATCCCAAAATGACTAATTATACACGAACTGACCAAACAGGGCTTTTCCGCCATTGCAACAATAGCCGCCATCTCGGCCCTACTTAGTCTATTTTTCTACTTACGACTAGGCTACACCCTTACACTAACCCAATCCCCTAACAGCACTAACTCTACCACAACATGACGACACAAGTCACACAACACCCCACTGCTACTACCAACTACAACTGTCATAGCCCTAATACTCCTACCAATAACCCCAACCCTATTTTAACCCAAGAAGTTTAGGATAAATAAACCGAAAGCCTTCAAAGCTTTAAATAGAAATCAACCAATCTAACTTCTGCTAAGATCTACAAGAAACTAACCTGCATCTCCTGAATGCAACTCAAGCACTTTAATTAAGCTAAGACCTTACTAGACTGATGGGCTTTTATCCCACGACCTTTTAGTTAACAACTAAACATTCAACCCAGAGAACTTCAGTCCATTTCTCCCGCCGCTCCGCGAAAAGGCGGGAGAAAAGGCCGGGGGGAGGGAAACTCCGCCTTTTTAAGGTTTGCAACCTTACGTGGCACACCACTACCAGCCTGGTAACAGGAGGACTTAAACCTCCGTCCTCGGAACTACAGTCCGCCGCTTGACCCTCAGCCATTTTACCTGTGGCAATCACTCGTTGGATATTTTCAACAAATCACAAAGACATCGGCACCCTTTATCTGGTATTCGGCGCCTGAGCAGGCATAGTTGGCACAGCCCTGAGCCTTCTTATTCGAGCAGAATTAAGTCAACCAGGAGCCCTACTTGGAGACGACCAGATCTACAACGTAGTTGTAACTGCCCACGCCTTTATTATAATTTTCTTCATGGTTATACCAATCATGATCGGCGGGTTCGGAAACTGGTTAGTTCCATTGATAATCGGGGCCCCGGACATGGCCTTCCCACGCATGAACAATATAAGCTTCTGACTCCTGCCCCCCTCACTTTTACTCTTACTAACATCTTCCGGAGTTGATTCTGGGGCTGGAACTGGCTGGAGCCCATACCCCCCCCTTGCTGGAGAATCTGCACATGCCGGCGCCTCAATAAACAAGATCATCTTCTTCCTGCATCTAGCAGGAGTCTCGTCAATCTTGGTGCAAGTAACTTTTATTGACAACAGTCTCTTTATAAAACCCCCAGTTCTATCCCAATACCAAACTCCCTTATTTGTATGATCTATCATAATTACCGCCGTCCTCTTGCTGCTATCCCTACCAGTACTTGCCGCAGGTATTACTATACTTCTTACCGACCGAAACTTAAATACCACTTTCTTTGACCCTGCCGGAGGGGGAGACCCTATTCTCTATCAGCACCTATTCTGATTCTTTGGTCACCCAGAAGTATACATCCTCATCCTCCCCGGATTTGGTATAATTTCCCACATTGTTACATACTACGCGGGTAAAAAAGAACCATTTGGCTACATAGGGATGGTCTGAGCAATAATATCCATCGGGCTCCTTGGCTTTATTGTATGGGCCCATCATATATTTACTGTCGGACTAAATACAGACACACGAGCATACTTCACATCCGCAACAATAATTATTGCCATCCCTACTGGAGTGAAAGTGTTTAGCTGATTAGCAACACTTCACGGAGGGGCAATCAAATGAGACGCAGCTATATTATGGGCACTCGGATTTATCTTTTTATTCACAGTAGGGGGACTAACAGGAATTGTCCTAGCCAACTCCTCACTAGACATTGTTCTACATGACACATACTACGTAGTTGCCCACTTCCACTATGTTCTTTCAATAGGAGCAGTATTTGCTATCCTTGGAGGATTTATTCATTGATTTCCACTATTCTCAGGTTACTCACTAGACAGCACATGAGCAAAAATCCAATTCGGAGTTATGTTTGCTGGAGTTAACATAACATTCTTCCCCCAACACTTCCTAGGCCTTGCTGGAATGCCACGACGATACTCAGACTACCCAGACGCCTACACCCTATGAAATACCATCTCGTCTATCGGCTCCCTAATTTCTATAGTTGCTGTAGTTATAATAATATTTATTATTTGAGAGGCATTCGCATCTAAGCGCGAAGTAGTAATCACTGAACTCACCTCAACTAATATTGAATGACTACACGGCTGCCCCCCACCTTACCACACCTACGAAGAACCTACATTTGTCCAAGTCCCTCAAAAAGGGTAGGAATCTAACCCACATAAACTGATTTCAAAACAGCCATATAATCACTCTATCACCTTTTCAGAGTGTTAGTAAACTAATTACACTGCCTTGTCATGGCAACATAATGAGCCCAATCCTCATACACTTTAACATGGCCCACCCGTCCCAGCTAGGTTTTCAAGACGCTGCGTCCCCAATCATAGAGGAACTACACCACTTCCACGACCACACCCTAATAATTGTATTTTTAATCTGCACCCTCGTCCTATACACAATCGTAATTATAATATCCACAAAACTAACTAACACAAACTCAATAGACGCCCAAGAAGTGGAAATAATTTGAACAATCCTCCCAGCAATTATTATAATCGTAATCGCCCTCCCATCTCTACGAATCCTCTACCTAATAGACGAGATAGACGACCCACACCTAACTATTAAAACTACAGGACATCAGTGATACTGATCGTACGAGTTCTCTGATTATGATCTACTAATATTCGACTCCTACATAACCCAAACCAATGACCTACCAACTGGCTCATTCCGGCTCTTAGAAGTAGACAACCGACTCGTAATTCCAACGGAATCCCCAATTCGGATACTAATTACAGCAGACGACGTATTACACTCATGAGCAGTACCATCCCTCGGATTAAAGACTGACGCCATCCCAGGGCGACTAAACCAAGCAACCTTTATCGCCGCACGCCCAGGTGTATATTATGGCCAATGCTCAGAAATCTGCGGTGCTAACCACAGCTTTATGCCAATCGTAGTAGAATCCACCCCCCTCCCTAATTTTGAAGACTGATCCACATCAATAGTAAACACCGCCTCATTAAGAAGCCGACATGATCCGGCGCCGGCCTTTTAAGCCGGAACCTGGTGCCCATCGCCCACCCTTAATGGTATGCCACAATTAAACCCGGCCCCATGATTCTGAACCCTAATTATTATCTGATCCGCCCTACTAATTATATGAACAAAACTCACTAACTATGAAACAACCAACCCCATTAACCCAAATCATCACCAAATTTTTCCACCCAATAATCCATGAGCCTGACCATGATAGCTAGCTTCTTCGACCAATTTATAGCCCCTATACTCCTTGGAGTCCCACTCACCTTGCTGGCCGTACTAGTCCCGCTACTCACCCTACCAGCTCCAACCCAAAAATGAGTGAACAACCGCCTAACCACTATACAAACATGAGCCCTATTTAATACCACAAAACAATTAATAATACCACTTAGTATCCCCGGGCAAAAATGATCGCTAGCCCTACTCTCATTAATAATAATACTAATTTCAATAAACCTACTAGGACTGCTCCCATACACATTCACCCCAACAACCCAATTGTCAATAAATATAGCCCTGGCCGTACCGTTATGATTAGCAACAGTCTTAATTGGATTACGAAACCAACCTACCACATCACTAGGACACCTTCTCCCCGAAGGAACCCCCACCATACTAATCCCACCATTAGTTATTATCGAAACCATCAGCCTGCTCATCCGACCCCTTGCCCTTGGAGTCCGTATTACAGCTAACCTAACAGCAGGCCACCTATTAATTCAACTTATCTCAACAGCAGCACTCTCAATACTAACGGCCATGCCAACTCTAATGTTACTCACAACCGTCGTCCTACTACTACTTACCATTCTTGAAATCGCTGTAGCAATAATCCAAGCATACGTATTTGTACTTTTACTAACACTCTATCTACAAGAAAATACCTAATGGCACACCAGACACATGCTTATCACATAGTTGACCCAAGCCCATGGCCCCTCACCGGAGCCGTAGCCGCCTTTATATTGACCTCTGGCCTGGCCATATGGTTCCATTTTAATTCACTAACTATCCTATCACTCGCCCTAATTCTGCTCATCCTAACCATAATCCAGTGATGACGAGATGTAATTCGGGAGGCCACATATCAAGGACATCACACCAAGGTCGTCCAAAAAGGTCTTCGATATGGAATAGTCCTTTTCATTGTTTCCGAAGTATTTTTCTTCCTTGGATTTTTCTGAGCCTTCTACCGAGCCAGCCTCGCTCCCACTGTCGAACTAGGAGAATGTTGACCCCCAACCGGAATCATGCCCCTAGACCCATTTGAAGTGCCCCTCTTAAATACCGCCGTACTTCTTGCCTCAGGGGTCACCGTTACATGGGCCCACCATAGCATCATATCAGGTAACCGAGCCGACGCAATCAACTCCTTACTAGTAACCATCCTGCTAGGACTTTATTTCACAGCCCTCCAGGCTATAGAGTATTTTGAGGCCCCTTTCACAATTTCCGACGGAGTTTATGGCTCAACATTCTTCGTCGCCACAGGATTTCACGGCTTACATGTAATTATCGGCTCAACCTTCTTAGCTGTATCACTTATACGTCAAGTACTATTTCATTTCACCTCTAAGCACCACTTCGGATTTGAAGCAGCCGCCTGATACTGACACTTCGTAGATGTTGTATGACTTTTCCTCTATGTATCAATCTATTGATGAGGATCGTGCTCTCTTAGTAAAAATAATACTAATGACTTCCACTCATTTAATCTTAGATCCACCTAAGAGAGAGCACATGTTAACACTCTCACTCCTACTTGCCACTGCACTCCCCTTAATCTTACTGGCTCTCGCCTTCTGACTCCCGCCCATTTCCCCAACCGCCGAAAAACTCTCCCCCTATGAATGCGGATTCGATCCCCTGGGATCAGCCCGACTCCCCTTCTCAATGCGATTTTTTCTAGTTGCTATCCTCTTCCTGCTCTTTGACTTAGAAATTGCCCTTCTACTCCCTACCCCCTGAGCTGTCCAACTAGAGCACCCACACACTCCTCTTGTTATAGTGACAGCCATCTTGGGCCTATTAACACTCGGCCTTATTTACGAATGAGCCCAAGGTGGACTAGAATGAGCAGAATGCGAGGCTCGTCTAAATAGGACAGCTGATTTCGACTCAGCAAATTATGTTTTAATCATAGCCCCACAACACATGACCCCTACACACTTCATCATCTACTCAGCCTTCATAATTGGACTCACAGGAATAGCCTTTCACCGAACACACATAATATCAGCACTAATCTGCCTTGAAGGTATAATACTCTCATTATTTATTGGCATCACCTTATGACTTATAACAAACTCAACAGCCCTATCACCTGCCCCAATAATCCTACTTACCTTATCAGCCTGCGAAGCCGGGTCAGGACTAGCCATTCTCGTAGCAACTTCACGAACACACGGAACTGACCTAATAAAAACCATAAACATACTACGATGTTAAAAATTCTAGTTCCAACAATCACGCTCCTCCTGACAACATGAATGTTGCCCAATAAATGACTCTGACCCGCCTCCATAACAAACTCCCTAGCCATCTCATTAATTAGCCTTACATGACTATATCTCCCATCCAATACCCCCCAATTTATTACTAAATGATTTTCCATTGACCAGTTTTCCGCACCTCTTATAATTTTAACATGCTGACTCACTCCACTTATAATCATTGCCAGCCGAAGCCATCTAAACACTAACCCCACAAACCGCCAACGACTTTATATCTCAAACCTGATCCTCCTACAAATAACTCTAACCCTTGCCTTTGCCTCAACAGAATTTATCATATTTTACATTATATTTGAAACAACCTTAATCCCAACACTAATCATTATTACCCGATGAGGGACCCAAACCGAACGACTCAACGCCGGCACATATTTCCTATTCTATACCATTCTTGGATCTATGCCATTATTGGTGGCAATTATAGGATTCAGCAGCAATACCGGATCTTTGTCAATAATTAATATACAGTTCGCCAGCCCAATTAACCCAACCATAACCACCAGTATTTGATGGTTAGCCTGCCTTATTGCCTTCATAGTTAAAATGCCACTATACGGCCTGCACCTATGACTCCCAAAAGCTCACGTAGAGGCACCAATCGCGGGATCAATGGTACTAGCAGCAGTTCTATTAAAACTAGGAGGCTACGGAATCTTACGAGTCTCCGTCCTACTCACCCCAATAACAACCGAACTCATCTACCCTTTCATCGTCCTAAGCCTTTGAGGAATCATCATAACCAGCTCGATTTGTATACGACAATCAGACCTCAAATCCCTTATCGCCTACTCATCAGTAAGCCACATAGCTCTAGTAATTTCAGCAGCCCTTATTCAAACACCATGAGGACTAACAGGCTCAATTGCCCTAATAATTGCACACGGACTAACATCCTCGATACTTTTCTGCCTCGCCAACACAAACTACGAACGAACTCACAGCCGGACAATAATCCTCACTCGTGGACTGCAAATAATCATGCCACTAATAGCCCTATGATGACTGTTGGCTAGCCTGACAAACATGGCCCTCCCACCATTCCCTAATCTAATAGGAGAACTCACCATCATTACTTCCCTATTTAACTGATCCTACCTAACAATAATGGCAACCGGAGCTGGAGTTATCATTACTGCCCTGTATTCCCTACACATACTACTCGTTACGCAACGCGGGCCAACCCCTAAATACATCACCACGCTAACCCCATCCTATACACGAGAACACCTCTTAATGGCACTCCACATTATACCACTAACCCTACTAATACTTAACCCCCACCTCCTCTGAGGCCCCTACGCATGTAGATATAGTTTAACTAAAACACTAGATTGTGATTCTAGAAATAAAGACTTACCTCTTTTACCTGCCGGAAGACGCTACGCCTAGCAAAAACTGCTAACTTATTGCTACTGAGGTGTAACTCCTCAGGTCCCCCGCTTTTAAAGATAGTAGCAATCTATTGGTCTTAGGCTCCAAATACCCATGGTGCAACCCCATGTAAAAGCTATGGCCCTTCTTACTTTCAACTCCATGCTAATAACTTCAATTCTCACCCTCATGTCCCCACTAATCCTGCGCCCACCAATAAAATCCGCCCCAATAATAATTACGCTTACAGTAAAACTGACATTTTTTGCCAGCCTGGTCCCCCTGACAATCTTCCTCTCCCAAGGAATAGAGACAATCCTATACAACTTCACCTGAATAAACACCGCAACATTCAACACCAACATCAGCTTCAAGCTCGACCAATACTCAACTCTATTTATTCCAGTAGCACTATTTGTGACCTGGTCAATCATAGAATTTACCACTTGGTACATAAAACACGACCCTATAGCTAACCTATTCTTTAAGTACCTCCTACTTTTTTTAATTGCCATAATAATTCTTGTCACTGCAAATAACCTATTTCAACTTTTTATCGGCTGAGAAGGTGTCGGAATCATATCATTCCTACTAATCGGCTGATGATACTCCCGAATAGACGCTAACACAGCAGCCCTACAAGCTGTCGCCTACAACCGAGTTGGCGATATCGGACTACTATTGGCAATAGCCTGATTTGCCACAAACATAAATTCATGAGAAATACAACAAATCCTTAAAACCACAGACATAAACCTAACACTCCCCCTGCTAGGATTAATCTTAGCCGCCACCGGAAAGTCAGCCCAATTTGGACTTCACCCCTGACTTCCTTCAGCGATAGAAGGCCCAACACCAGTCTCAGCCCTACTTCACTCAAGCACAATAGTAGTTGCCGGTATTTTTCTACTAATCCGATTTAGTCCACTAATCAACCAAAACCAGCCAGCCACCACAGCCTGCCTCTGCCTTGGTGCCGTAACAACATTATTTACAGCTATATGTGCCCTATCACAAACTGATATTAAAAAAATTGTAGCATTCTCGACATCAAGCCAACTGGGCCTGATAATAGTCACAATCGGACTAAACCAACCACAACTAGCATTCCTCCACATCTCCACCCACGCCTTCTTCAAGGCCATACTATTCCTATGCTCGGGGTCAATTATCCACAACCTCAATGATGAACAAGACATTCGAAAAATAGGAGGATTGTATAAAACCCTACCATCAACTACCTCCTGCCTAATTATTGGCAGCATGGCATTAACTGGAATACCTTTCTTATCTGGGTTTTACTCAAAAGACGTAATTATTGAATCAATAAACACCTCATACACTAACTCATGGGCCCTAACAACCACCCTTATCGCCACAATATTCACATCCATCTACAGCCTCCGAATTATTAAATTCGCCACACTAGGACAACCCCGGCACCTCCCACTCCCACACATCAACGAAAACACCACTGCTCTGACAAACTCAATCAAACGCCTGGCATGAGGTAGTATTTTAGCCGGATTAGCAATCTCCTTAAACACACTTCCATCAAAAACACAAACCCTCACCATACCCCCCACATTAAAAACTGCAGCACTAATTCTTACCCTTGCCGGCTTAATCCTAGCCATAGACCTAATGAACATGACAGACAAGCTCAACAAACAACAAATCTTCTCAACATCCCTTGGGTTCTTCCCAACACTTATCCATCGAACTTGCCCTGAAAAAACACTAAAATTAAGCCAACATGCTGCCACAAATATAATTGACCTTATCTGACTCGAATCCTTAGGCCCCAAAGGCCTTGCAAACCAACAATTGCCACCAATAAAAACCATAACAAACATACAACAGGGCATAATAAAAACATACCTAACCATCTTCCTCCTGACAGCGCTACTTATAGCCGCATTTTAATCTCCAATAGCGCCCCCACCAACGCACCCCGAGTTAGCTCTAATACAACGAACAAAGTCAACAACAATACTCAACCCAACACCAACAACACCTTATTCCCAACAAAATATAACATACCAACTCCCCCCCAATCAGGACAAATCAACCCCAACCCCCCTAAGCCCCACACTGCCTCAGCACCATCAATTAAAACCCCTCCTACAACCAAAACCACCAAATAGCCGCCCACATACACCACCACCGACCACTCCCCCCAAGCCGCAGGATATGACTCAGCAGCCATAGCTGCTGAGTATGAAAAAACAACTAACATCCCCCCCAAGTAAATTAAAAACAAGACCAACGACAAAAAATTAGCCCCCACCCACATCAAAATAACACAACCAGACGCAGCCGCCACCACCAAACCAAGAGCGGCATAATACGGAGATGGATTAGATGCCACCCCAATTAGCCCCAACACCAACCCAATTAAGCTAAAAAAAGCAATATACGACATAATTCTTATTTGGCCTTTAACCAAAACTATTAGTCTGAAAAACTACCGTTGTTATTCAACTATAAAAACTAATGACACCAAACATACGAAAAACCCACCCAATCCTCAAAATCATTAACAACTCCTTCATCGACTTACCAACCCCCTCTAACATTTCATACCTCTGAAATTACGGCTCGCTCCTAGGACTCTGTCTTATCCTACAGATTTTAACAGGATTATTCCTGGCAATACACTACACAGCCGACACCACTACAGCCTTCTCATCAATCGCCCATATCTCCCGAGACGTCAACTACGGCTGACTAATACGAAACATCCACGCTAACGGGGCGTCATTCTTCTTCATCTGCATCTACCTCCACATCGGACGAGCAATTTACTACGGATCATACCTATTTAAAGAGACCTGAAACATCGGAATTATCCTACTTCTGTTAGTTATAGCTACTGCATTCGTCGGCTACGTCCTCCCATGAGGACAAATATCATTTTGAGGCGCCACAGTCATCACCAACTTATTATCAGCCATTCCCTATATCGGCAACAACCTCGTGCAATGGATCTGAGGAGGATTCGCCGTAGACAATGCCACACTCACCCGATTCTTTACATTCCACTTTTTACTACCATTTCTAATTGCCGGAACAAGCATCCTACACCTACTCTTCCTTCACGAAACAGGATCTAATAACCCAACGGGACTAAACGCAGACATCGACAAAATCCCATTCCATCCATACTTCTCCTATAAGGACCTCCTGGGCTTTATAATTATACTATCCTCCCTCTCCCTACTAGCCATAATCAACCCGAACCTTATAGGAGACCCAGAAAACTTCACTCCAGCCAACCCCCTTATAACACCCCCACATATTAAGCCAGAATGATACTTCCTATTTGCCTACGCCATCCTCCGCTCTATCCCGAACAAGCTGGGGGGAGTCTTAGCTCTGTTGCTCTCAATCATGATCTTAACAATCATCCCCTCACTGCACGCCGCAAAACAACGAAGCATAACATTCCGACCATTATCCCAACTAACCTTTTGACTCATCATTGCAAACACACTAGTTCTGACCTGAATTGGAGGACAACCCGTAGAAGACCCGTTCATCCTAATCGGACAAATCTCATCCACACTATATTTCCTCCTATTCTTAATCCTACTCCCACTTTCAGGTTGATCAGACAACAAACTCCTTAACCTTTGCTAAAGTAGCTTAAGATAAAGCATCAGTCTTGTAAACTGAAGACTAGAGATCACCACTCTCTTTAGTCACCTCCCACTCTCAGAAGAGAGGATAAACCATCCTCGCCATTGGTACCCAGAACCAAAATTCTACTAAACTACCTTCTGAATCGTACAATATACTACTATGTATAAATGTACATTCATTTTTTTTCCACACGAATAAGATCTAGCTACTGTTTAATGTGTCATCTTCCATCAGGTCTAATAAGACAACCGCATCCCCCTTCTTGTCATTAATATCATGCAAACTTGAATGACATGCATATTAGCCTGGCATACTTTTAGCGTTCAACAGATGGTATATGCTGTAACTACTGATCATTTAGACGTTCATACGTTCCCTAACAACAGGTGGTTGATGCTTGAATACTATTTAGTCCGTGACCGCGGCATTTCGTCTATCCTGGCGCCTCTGGTATTTTTTTTTCTCTGGCCTTTCAACGAACATCTCTCAGTGGGTATCCTCATATATCTCTAAAACGTGGACATGACTTGCTTAAACTGTTAGTCCGCAACCAAATAAATATGTAATAATTATTCAACCTTAGACTGACATTCGGTGAGATCGCGAATCGTGGACACGAAGAATGTGTACTGCACTTAAATATTCATTATCTCATAGAATGAATGTTTAATTGATACATGATTAATGTTGAAATGATATGAAATGTTATGAATATCAATAATATGTGTTTAATAATTAATTATTAATCCTTAAATAATAGACAAGTTGAAATTAATAGTTAATGCTTGTTGGACATACTACTATATATATTACCCCCTCCGGCAAGCACTAAGCGACTTCCGGCCCTTTAAACCCCCCTCCCCCTTGTACCGCCTAGGCCCGCTAAACCCCTAAATTCAGGTTTCAACGATACAATTTTATTAGGAAGTGAGTTACCTACCGCTAGTATAGGCATTTAATTTCATAGGACAAACCAACCCATAGTATTTTTATATAATATTTTACCCTCCGCAAGTCTGCAAAACAGACCCCTATGTTATTTACTATGGTATTTAACCCCCCCCCCCCCCCCCCAAAAAAAGGGTTACCCATAATTTTTTTTTTTTATATTTTACCCTTCCGAAGTTTGGCAAAACGAACAACCTTGGTTTTTTACTTTGGGTTTTAACCCCCCCCCCCCCCCCCAAAAAAAGGGGAAACCCATAGATTTTTTTTATAAAATTTTACCCTCCGCAAGTTTGCAAAAAAGACCACCTTTGTTTTTTACAATGGGTTTTAACCCCCCCCCCCCCCCCCCAAAAAAAGGGGAAACCCAAATTTTTTTAATTAATATTTTACCCCCCCCAGGTTTTGGAAAAAGGCACCCTTTGTGTTTTTACTAGGTTTTTACACCCCCCCCCCCCCCCCAGAAATGGTCAGACCGTGAGATTTTCTATAAAATTTTAACCCCCCTAATGTTGTGACAGGGGCCCTGGGTTGATTCTAGAATATAACAAGCCCCGGACCCCTAAAAAATTGACCCGTAAAGTTGTTGATACGGGATGTCACCCCCTCAACCTACCAAAAAACAGGGTAACCCTTAGTATTTTTATATAATATTTAACCCTCAGCAAGTCTGCAAAACAGATTACCTATGTTTTTTTACTATGGTATTTAACCCCCCCCCACCCCACCAAAAAACAGGCTAACCCATAGTATTTTTATATAATATTTTACCCTCCGCAAGTCTGCAAAACAGGCTATCTATATTATCTACTATGGTACTTACAGCCCCTGCCTGTAAAAGACCAATTGTCACAGTATCAATATACCAGCG